GGAAAGACTCTTCGGATCTAGTCATACCATTAGATTCTATTGACAATTCAAAAAAACTATTCATAGTATGATAATACTATGATGATGATTATCATAGTATGATGACGGTCGGGTGGATATGCCCCTATCGTCTAGTGGTTCAGGACATCTCTCTTTCAAGGAGGCAGCGGGGATTCGACTTCCCCTGGGGGTAGGAAGGAAGTTGATCGTAGATCATCAATAAATCTCGAATTAATTCTTCCTGGGTCGATGCCCGAGCGGTTAATGGGGACGGACTGTAAATTCGTTGACGATATGTCTACGCTGGTTCAAATCCAGCTCGGCCCAATAATTCGTTGCTCCATGAATATTAAATAACCAATTTGTCCTCCAGAAACATAAATGCCTGATCCGTAGAAATGAAGAGAAAGAGTCAATTTTTTCTCTATCCACGTTTTTCTCATTCGTTCTGATTTTTCTAACGATCTAGATTAATGATACTTAATCTTAATTAAGTCTTAATTAAGTATCATAAAAATAGTTCTTTTTCTCATTGAAAAATTGATTATCCATTTTTTTGGCAATAAAATAACCACTCGTTACTAGTAATCCGTGTCGCTCTCACTATATTCCATATCCATGTGGATATTCAGTATATCATTCATGTTTCTGTTACAACACAACGAATAGAGTGCTCTTATAAAACTAGTAAGAATATGTATGCCATACACCTTGCTGGGATTGTAGTTCAATCGGTCAGAGCACCGCCCTGTCAAGGCGGAAGCTGCGGGTTCGAGCCCCGTCAGTCCCGAACTAGGATCCGATGAATTGATAAATTCATCTCTCCATTTTTCTGTGAAAGGGGGGACAGGTAGCAAGATCTAATCCCCAGCGGGGATCCTTATTTCTTTTGTTTTTCGTTTCGCATTTATCATCGTACAAGTACGGGAATTTAAATTTCTTTCACTAATACCGATTGATAAGGGGAGACATATGTAAGTTGGTACAATCGGTGGCATTACTATATTCAGTATTTTAATAGATACCATACTCGTCTAACTTTCTTTTTCAATTGTTCTTGAACAATGAAATGGAATATAGTTCCCCTATTTTTACCGGGAGTACATACACAAATTGTATTCGTTTATTGTACGATACACAATGAACTTAACATAATTACCTTGACTTTGTTTGTGTATCCTCAATTACTAATTGGAAACAATCTATCTATTCTCATGCAAATTGCACACTGAATTTTTGATGTATACGTTCTAGTCTCAATCCAAGAAAGAAGAAGAGATACTATACTAATAAAATAAAAGACCAAGCAACGCACCTTTTTAGTAAATTAGTAAATTTGTTGGAATATTAGATCTTTTCCACTTAAGACCCGTCCTTTTTTCCATCTCACTTCTACTGTTTGGATCTGTGTGACCCATAGAATACCGGTCATATTCATATAATATCTCATAATTGTATGTATAAGTATAAGGAAAGAGAGTTGTATAAGGAAGACAAAGACAGTAGGTTATGGAAAAGAAAAAAAAAGTGGAAAAAAGGATGAAAAATTCAATGGAATTCCTGATCCAATAAAGAATCCCATTTCGGATTTAGTATGGATAAAATAAAAGATTTTCTTATGTTATACTATTCAATTCTCGACGATGAATCGATTTGATAGATCAGATATTGTTATTCATAATATTGATCCGATTCAGTATCATCAGAATTCAATTCATCCCATTGAATTGACAGGAGTAAAATTTCTTATCTCTATGGGATTAGATCCCGAGTTATTGCGAAGTAAAAAAAAACAATGAGATTATGGAAGTCAATATTCTCGCATTTATTGCTACTGCACTGTTCATTCTAGTTCCTACTGCTTTTTTACTTATCATCTACGTAAAAACAGTCAGTCAAAATGATTAATTTAACTGAAACTTGTTTGGATTATTAGTTCTTATCAATGATTGAAGAAATAAAAGAAAGGGATTAAAACTCCAAGTTTTAAATGAAATGATTTGGCTGGAATCATAACTATCTGAGAAAGTGTGGTAGAAAGAACTATATTATATATAGTTCTTTCTACCACACTAGATAGTATTGTATATTTTTATCATATAAATTTATTATCATATATATTATCATATAAAGTTGTATACAGATATGGTTTTATATAGATATAGATCAATTTACAATATGTATATGTATTAGATGTACATCTAATACATATACATCGAAATAGCAGTCTAATTCTATTTCTTTTTTTTTTTTTTTTAGTTTCGCAAAACGATCGATCAATTAAACGATTGATACAATTCGATCACTCAATCGATTATTCAATTAGTAGTAGTAGTACCCCTAGAGTCCACTTCTTCCCCATACTACGAGTGAGAGGGAAAATGTAAAGACTACCATTAAAGCAGCCCAAGTGAGACTTACTATATCCATGTGAATTATGTCTCCTATCTCTATGAAGGAATTATTTTATTATTGATTATTGATCAATAATCATAGTGGAATCAATGGTGCAGAGTCAAAAGAAAATAGGATTCTGACTTAAGGCTATTGATAAACTAATCCAATGAATCTACTCGTAACAAGTTCCTATATTATAAAATTTCTGGTAGAATCGGAAAGCATTAAGCACAAATAGGATACACACACCTTTTATTTTGAAATAGCAAAGGAATGCTTCTAATGGAACATGTAGAAATAGTAAGACCTATTGTTTGTTACCTTTCTTTCATAAGCAAAAGACGTCAAAATATACCATCAAGATAGATAACCATCTATCAGATACCTCTATTTTATTTGATCTAAGGCTTACGTCTTTCTTTCTGTGAAAGAATGGAATGGTAAGACACCACCACCATTATTACATACATTCTCTTTTTTGTAATCCCCTACACGGGGAAAGAATTTTTTTTTTTCAACTTTTCTTTTTACTCTATAAAAAAGAGCCGCCCAACCATGTTGATTGAATGTTTGAGTACTCAAAGCCTCTCGTGAGTCTGGATACAAAGTATCTTCAGTCCTTTCCACAACTTCTAAATTGATTTCCCATCAGCCTATTCTATTCAATCTAATTCCAGACAGAGTCAGTAGACACTATTTTAGTATTTAGTATAGGTAGTGTAAGATAATTAGGAAGTCTTGATAGTCTTTCGTATAATCTCTTCTTCAATCCTAGGAGCAAAAATGGAGTGTCCTTTAGGAACCTTTGGATACTAAGATTTCCGACCTCTTACTTTCGTAGTTCTGAATCCCAGAATTGACTCTCACTATTTATTTGATTCAATTGATATCATAAATCAAATAAATGTCCGAATCAATTAATCAATTAATAAGTAAGGGTTACTTCATACCTATTGGTACCGGTTTGTACCGGTACCCAGAACCCAGATTTTGAGAAAAAAAATTTATTTTTGTATAGAATTCTGGATTCTAAAAATCAAGTATCGACAGGCCTAGTCGTTTGCCTCTGCTTCTTGCGGGGCAAGAATTTGTCGAGTTAGATCAGCAGAATAAGAAATTTCAAGTCTTTTGTTGATCAGGCGACACCCGGATTTGAACTGGGGATAAAGGATTTGCAGTCCCCCGCCTTACCACTTGGCCATGCCGCCAAATCTGATCCAAAAAAAATTAGTAATAGAATATGGATGGATAAAAATATTATCCATTTTTTTTGGATCTTGAATCCCATTGTACTTATCCCTTTTCAAAAATTAATCCCTATTTTTTATTGGATCCAGTTTAGATTATTCTCTTCGATTGATTGTATCTCAAAAGACACACTGCTTAAAAACTTCCCTTCTCCTTCTATTGAAAAGAGAAAAAATAGATTTCCGGTCACAGACCGAAAAATTCAGGGCAAATTTGAACCATTAACTATTTTTACTTTAGAATTAGTGAACGGTTCTTAAATTTGTATCTCAAATTGTATTTCTTTAATGGTATAAGAAAATCAAATTGATTTACGACTAATCAGTATCAATTATTTTCAATAATCAATCCTTTTCAATTTCAATTATAACAAAATATATGTGTATATGTAAACCCCAGAACAGAAATTGTTACACAGATACCGAATTGGGTCTTTCTCTTATGTACATATCCCTATAGAGAATTATTTAAATTTTTCATTGAATATTTTGAATAGAAAATAGGAATTATGATATAGTGCGACCTGACTTCTGTTGCCACAAGTAAAATTACGATAAAAGATGCGATATGCGGATAGGTATATCGGCATGTACTTAATAAATACTACTCCTATTACTATTACGCAATTCAATCGTATTCTATCTATAAATTCTACTACCAAAACAAAAAGAATCCGCGAATTCTTTTTTGAACATTAAAGTGTGCTAAAAAAAGGAAATTCTATACTGCTCCTGATTATTCTGTTTTTATCTCATTCATAAAGAGCAGATTTAATCTTGAATCCATTTATTTTTTGGTACCCAATCTGATCGTAATATCATAATAATAGGTATGGATCAATTTTTATATTCTATACAAGACTCCATAAGTGGAAGTGATAGAATTTTTTTTCCAGGAATGTTTTATCAATTCATTTCCATTTGTACTTGTTGCAAATTCGAACTTGCGTCGAAAATGCTCTTCATTCCTCCGCCTTGTTTCCGTTCATACGTATGAAATACATTACATATATGGAGTTGCCTGAAATTTCATGTGATTCAGTAAACAGAATGTACATTCCATCATTGCTAGATCGATCCGTATGGTTCGATGAATAGTGAGTCAATAATGGGATTTTTTCGATAAACAGGAAACTTAAGATTAAGATGCTCCGGAATGGAAATGAGGGAATGTCCACAATACCTGGATTTAGTCAGATTCAATTTGAGGGATTTTGTAGATTCATTAATCAGGGCTTGACGGAAGAATTTCATAAATTTCCAAAAATTGAAGATCAAGAAATTGAATTTAAATTATTTGTGGAAACATATAAATTGGTAGAATCCTTGATAAAAGAAAGAGATGCTGTGTATGAA